TTATAGGCTTTATCATATTCAGTCGGAAGAGTTTAGGTAAGACTTTCAAAGTGACTCTCGACGGGAGAATCCAGGCTATTCAGGAAGAATCACAGCAATTCCTCAATCCTAACGAAGTAGTTCCTCCGGAATCCAATGAACAACAACGATTACTTAGGATCAGCTTGCGAATTTGTGGCACCGTAGTAGAATCATTACCAATGGCACGCAGTGCGCCTAAGTGCGAAAAGACAGTGCAAGCTTTGTTATGCCGAAACCTAAATGTTAAGTCAGCAACACTTCCAAATGCCACTTCTTCCCGTCGCATCCGTCTTCAGGACGATCTAGTCACAGGTTTTCACTTCTCAGTGAGTGAAAGATTTGTCCCCGGGTCTACGTTGAAAGCTTCTATAGTAGAACTCATTCGGGAGGGCTTGGTGGTCTTAAGAATGGTTCGGGTGGGGGCTGAATAAAGAAGACGAATAGAATTTAATTCATGTTCATGCTAACAGAAGAGCGGATCCAATACCAAGACGACTTCTTTCCCAAGAAGTGCAGCAAGTACTTTAGGAATTTGGGGATTTCATGCCCCACGAGTGAGTTGCCAAGTGCCCCCTAGGAGGCCAGTCTACCACAAGATCAAGTTGGAGCCTGGAGCCAAAGCCCCTTAACTTACTTAGAGTGGGGCTGGGTTTAGCAGATGGCCCCCCCAACTAGCATCTATTAGTTAAGGGGCTTGGTTGAACTCAGGAAAGAATTTAAGGAAGTCATTTTTTCCTATTTATATTCCAGCCTCCAAGGCTCTTTTTCCCTATCTTGCTGGGGAAAAGGTTGGGGAGCCCTTGTTTTATTCCAGAAAAAGCGGGAGCCTTGGGCATTGATTATCGGGCGCTCAACAAGGTAACCTAACCATCAAGAACAAGTATCCACTTTGATTGCAGACGCATATCCTTTCCCGTTCGCGTCTTTTGTCTAAACTGGAATCTGTGGTGAAAGATCAAAAGATTTTCAGGTATCATCCTTTCTTCACTCGCCCATTATAGACAAGACTGGGAAAGATTGGTCGTCTAAGGAAGGAATACCAACTATTGATTTTAGAGCTCCCGTCTTATTCAATTTTTTTTTAGATGAATTTGACCGAGCTTTCGAAGAACAGTTTCCAAAAATGCCACACGCTCGTTATGATTATGAAATTTGCGTTCCTCTTGGGATTGGAAAATGGAAGGAATTTCATGTACCCAAATGGGAGGAGTTATTGAATGGACTAGGTCTTGTTGGAAAGGTTATGTGTTTAGTCCCAGGGGGCGACCCAGTTACTTGTATTGGGGCTTTCATATCTGTGGACGAGAATGGCTTTATTCAGATTATTGAAAGCGGTTCTTTGGAATAGTTGTTTTTGATAAGGGCTTAGTTACATTTTTTGTTCAAATATGCATATCTTTATACCTACTTTTCGACCCAAGACCTTACCTTAATCACCGGAAAACCCCTTTTTTGATTTCAAGCTCAGTGGTAGAGCGGTCGGCTGGTAACTGACTAGTCGGGCGTAGGTTCGAATCCTACTTGAAAAGCTTCCCTGGACTTTTTTGACTCTCTGCTTACTCCAGCCGTAAGTAAACTCGTAGAATGGGATGTCATCCACTGACTCCTAATTGCGAGAAGAGAATTTCCCTCCTAAGTCATCGAAAAAGAGGAGGCCTAGCTATGAAAAGGCTCCACGGATGACTGGGGCTTAGGGCAAAAGAAAAGGGAGATCGTCTTGACTCTCTTAACTATGGGAAAATAGTTAGAATGTAAACGAAACACATGCTTCACTCTCGCTTTCAGTATTTTGACAAGAGGGGATCCGCCGAGTTGATTGAGTTGTCCTCTCAAAAGAAGAGACTGGCTAGAGATCTCTTTATCAAAATCTTTGGAACAAATGGTTGCCCTTGAAAATGGGTGTTTTTTTGTGGAAACTAATACTAATTAAGAATGCCATTGCTGTTGATAGCAGTTTTCCCAGGTTTGGAATTCATTTTGCCTCCAAATGTGTTTGCTGTTCCTCTCCTTGCATAGAAAGAGTGGATCACCTCTCTCAAAGTGATATTGCTAGGATAGATAATAGGGTCTCATTTCTCTCCCAGTCTCAATGTGGATTTCTTTTATAAAGCTCCTCTCTTCACCATCTTTTGGCTTCCTGGTTTAATGGTGCCAAATCAAAATCACAGTGTGGCTTTCTTAGGATCATGCTAGTGAGTTGTGCTTGCTGGGAAAGGACATTTTTCTTTATCGAAATTCTCTCATGTCTTTAGGGGGGGGCAACAAAGCTGCAGATTGTTTGGCTGCTTATGGTCATACTCATTCAGACTCCATTTTATTTAATAGCTTAGGGTCTCTTCCTTTTGATTCTAAAAAGCCTGTGTGCTTCATAGCCAAGGCATGTTCTTTTTTAGAGCTCCCTAGCTTGTTTTGATGTTCAGGGGTAAGGCCTTTATGTCCCCCCCTTGTCTTTTATTTTTTTGCAATAAATAGCGAAAGCGAGACGATAGTTCTCTGTCGGGTGAGAGAAGAGATAGAGCACGGTATTCTCACGGGCCGAAGTGCAAAGCCCGGTAGCCTATCCGTAGTTCGGAAGGAAGCCCCCTATGGTCCAAATCAAGTTGCTACTTTCCCTCTGCGCTTATAAGTAGATAAGGTCAGACTTTGCTTGCTCTGAGACATCTTGAAAAGGGAAATCCAATATAAAAATGGAAATGTTTGAAATTGCTCCTTGACCCAAGAAAGGAACGAACGGGATTCGGAGCTTGCTGACCCTTATACACAGATGGGGGATATAGAGAAAATGGTTATTCCTACATCACAACCTAAAAATCTTGACCCAATCATTGCGGGTATCCTTGAGGAGGGCCGGAAGTACCTTCCTACAAACAGAGTGGAGTGGTAAAGGCGAATGAGCCGGTTTACCCAATTAGGAACAAAAGCATGAAATTGCTTGATGGTTCTTGGTTTACGAGAATTTCTTATGCTGATGGTCTATCTACAATCATCCCCTATGCCCCAATTCGATCTGATTCAGGGCAGGAGCAGGCCGTGTATTATCTCAGCAGGGTCTTACAGGGCCCTAAGAAGAATTATTCGCCGATCGAGAAGATGTGCTTATCGCTCTACTTTGCAGCAACCAAGCTCCGACACTACTTCCTTTCCACAACAGTGTTGGTAATTGCTCGAACGGACCTGATTAAGTATATGCTGACCAGACCCGTGTTGAAGGGGAGAATTGGGAAGTGGATCCTAGGGCTATCCGAGTTCACTTTTCGGTACGTTCCTATGAAGGCGGTCAAAGGACAGGCATTTGCAGACTTCTTGGCAGATCATGCCATGAATGTTTTCGAACCAGTGGAGCTCGATGAAGAAGTCCTCGCCTTTGCAGAGGTGGTTCCATGGACTCTCTACTTCGATGGATCTAGCACTTTGGGGGCTGCAGGGGCCGGAGTGGTATTAATATCACCTTCAGGCCAGGCCCCACAAGCTGCTAAAAGATTGAAGTTTCAAACCTGGCGGTATCACCGTTTAGGAAAAACTGCTTTCGTGCGGTCTCTTTCTTTTTCGGATGAAGGTGAGTGGCAAAGTCTGGTTCAACTAAGGAGTAGGTCGTCCTATCTGATAGAGCGGGTAATGCTCAAATTCTTTTTTTCTTGGGGTTGACGCCGAGAAAGACTAAAGACGGGAGAGCACGCACAGACATCCTCGGGAAAGCACTAATGAACTACGCCATCCCTGACACTTATGCGGTGAGATACCAACCATCCGATATCGCCCACAAAGCTAAGAGGCCACTGGCACCGAATAATACCCATAAAGAACGCTAACCGCCACCGGCATCTGATGCCATCCGATAAGGGAGAACTCTTTCGGCAAAGAATTTTACCAAAAAGCCCGATTCGAATCATTATGCTCGATAAAAGGAAAAAGGGAAGCTCAAATAGAAAACAGCACTACTGCTAGTAAGATAGCGATCCAGGCAAGCGCCAAAGAAAGAAGGGGGCACAAGCAAGCGCAAGAATCAAAGCAGGGCAGGATCGAAGAGCTTAGACAGCAAGCAAGCGAGAAGGAATCCCTCAAAGGCACTGAGGCAAGGTCTTTCACGCATGTCGCTTCGATGCGCGCTAAGACAACCACTCATGTCTACTTCTAATGCGCACGAACCAGAGCTATCTCCCGGGAACCCCTTCCCTAGTAAAGAGGTACTGACCATCGGTTCTATCGTGCCCCAGTTAACGATAGCCTCGGATAGACTAAGGATCTTAGGTGAGACCTAGAGTGCAGCCAACTAAACGCCAAATAAATCGGAATAAAACTTCCACATCTGAGATTCCATGTGTGACTAACTCAATTGAGAAATGCCCCTCTTGTACGCTAACGTTCTAGGATGGCAGGGTTGGTAAAACTCTCCTTGATAAATCGAGTATGGAGAGCTCGGGTGGGGCATCAACCACTGGTTGCGGGCCTGTCGAGATGCTTCCTTGCAGAACCCGGCTGTAACTCAATAGAGTGAGTAGGAAACCTTGTAAAGGCGAGCAGGAGAATATAGATCGGTCTGTCTTGTCTTAGACTAGCCCTACTCCATCTTGGCTATCTTGAGCTTATTCATAAGCTTTTCATTTTCTGCTTACTACTAGGGCTTCCAAATTCCTACGCTTAATCGGGTCTCATAGCCCCTGTGACCTTCACTTCACAGCCTGATTAATGCACTTTAAAAGCGCACTTCTATAAACAACTTCCAGAGAGAAGCGAACGAGGTCTTCGTCCACCGCGACCATCCTCCAGGAGTGCGAGACAACCGGACCGCTAAACAGTTCCTCGAGGGTAACCCAAGGGGAAAGTGCGGTAAGGTGATACCATTTAAGGTAGTTTAACCACTGGCGCATCCATCCATAAAGGAGAGAGTACTCCAGGAAATCTCTAGATTCCTCAGTCTCGAACAGCTCATCGGGAGGCAATACCAGCTCCCGGGGCTTAAGTTTGGCTCGAAGGAGTCTCACCAAACGCCCATGAGCTTCTGGACTGAGTGGTCGTCCCTTACCCAACCAGAAATCAAGCGGGTAAGAAGGAGAGAGCAATTTTAGCCCCATAACCCCAAGACGGGAATACCGCCTCGGGCGCCTATGGTCTAGCCTTGCAAGAACACGATATCCAGCTCCACCCAGCCTACAAAGCAAACGGAAATCACGCACCGAATAACGGTGAGCAACAGCCATCAACCCGTAGGGGTGGAAAGTGTTTAATAACGCTTTAATGGATACCGGGGAGAGATCGACTGTCAAATCTCGAACCCTAAAGTTATTCGCGAATTCAGCGGAGCCACTCCTTGATATTAGTGATTTCTCTTTCGAAATAACCACCTGCAGGAGGTCAAGGGACTCCTTGTAACGGGTCGCGACATTCTCATCCGCGATTACTACGTCATCCCCGAGGACGGCGTAGTTGGTAAACACCCTTCCCGGGTACACAAGTTCTGCACACCACCAAATAATTAGGTGGTGGGACAACGCGAAAAGAGGCCATGCGCCAAGATAGCCCAACGGGTACCCACTCAGAAATCTGACAGTAGAGCCCGGGGTCGTCACCCACGGGACATCAAATTCACCACCAGATAAGAGGAAACTAACCGCTTCGGAGAAATCCTGGTCGAATAACTTGGATACAACCCTCTCAAGAAAGACGATCGGCCACCTATCGGTGGCAGACCGCGGATCAAAAGAGAAGCAGACCCGCGAACCAACAAGCAAGTCGAGAGGCTTTGTTTGATTAAATGTACCGTCCATAGGTATACTACGCAGAGTATCTGCTGAAGAAGAAGGCTAGCTATACAGGGGAATCTCTCTATATATGAAAAATCAATGTACATCGACCCTTTCCTTACCCCGACGGTCTACCTTTCTTAAGGCCCTCAAACTACTTTATAAAGAGCATATGAAAGCCGGGGACTCTCGGTTGATCTTCTTCCGACTTCTCCTTTGAAGTCTAGTTCTGTTCTTTCTCAAGAACTCACTCCAGCATCTGAAAAATCTAACTGAACAGTCTTCGCTACTTCGTGCCGCAACTTGGAAGTCTAGCTACCTATCCGTCTCCACCTCTGGCAATAGATCTATCCCACTCTGTCCAAGCAGTCGAGTTTCGCTTCTTTCCTGTAAGTCAGTCGATCTTGATTTGTTCTCCTCTCCCTTTCGGTAGAGATCTGAACTCTATGATTCGATTCTTTATTCTATTCTCGAATTTAGCTTTATCAAATAACTGAGGATTCGAACTGAATAAGAGAGAGCGAAAGACTTTCCGCGTAAGAGCTCTTCAAACCTTGTCCTATCGAAGCTGCGCTGATACTCCTGGAAGTGTAAATGGTTTTAAAGAAGAATCATATATGAGAGAGAAATTGGCCAAAAGGATAGCCAAGAAAGATGCCTGCTTTGGCACGGGGATCCTCTGTTTTCTTTATGCCTAGTGGGCTTGTGATTGTGGGAAAAGCAAAGGCAGCCACAGGGGGATAAGAATAAGTGGGCTTAGTATAAAACTTCTGGAGAAGACTTTTCCAGAGAGCATGGGTGTAGGCATTTTTTTGATTCAATAGGAAGTTGTGAGAATGCATTTTCCCCAAAAAAAGAAGAGAAAGAAGGTGCGAAGCGGATTGCTTCATTTTTTTTCATGAAGCATGAATATAGTTAATAAAAAAAGATGAGACAGAGTCCACAAGGACAGCTTTCTTTATATTAGATGCCAGCCTTATAGAAGATGCGACTAGCGCATTGTACTGGCCGTAGGGGACTCAAGCCTTCGTCGATTGAGAGGAGCCCCTCGCCTCACTCGGAAACTCTTATCACGACCTCTCTCATGTATAAGGGGAAGGCTCACCGAGATGATCAAAGGCTGCCCAGAGACAGGGGCGGAGACTAGACTAGCTTTCCAGGATAAAGAATGCAACCAAGATAGGGATGAATGACTCTACTGACAAGTTACGGGATACGAGCGTCATCCCCACCCCTGCTTATACAGAACCAGCTCAATTACATAGACCCTGTAGCGAGTTGGTTAGGAGGAAAGGAAGCCAGTGACTCCCGGTCTTTCTTATTTAAAGAGAGTGAAGTGAGCCAGTAGCTCTGGGAAAGAAGTAAGAGAAAGGGAAGGAAGAACATACTAGAAAGGTTCGGAATCGAATCCGTTCAAGTTGAAGAAGCTGTGAAAAAAGAAGAAGCTCTTGTCACTTTCGGTCTAAGCGCAGTTGGAGGAAGGGGAGAAGGGATGAGTGAGGGTTAAATTCTTTTCCGGAAAGAAAGGTAAGGTGCGGAGCGGCAATCAAGATGGCAAGGAAAGTAATTGATAGAAAGATTGCTACTAACGCTTCGCTAATGAGAGTTGGGAGTTGGCTTACGTTCCTCTGTTAAATAGCTCCGATTCTATCCGAATAAGGGAGAAATAGAAAGAACTGGGTAAGGCTGAACTCTTCTTTTCTGGTAGTAGTAATGCTAAAGTATCTTTTTCCTCGGTAAGCATTATCCGTGAAATGACTCATTTCCATTACTGTTTTCACTCCAAAAGAAAGAGAAAGACTCGGGGAAGGGCAGACTGGCGGGAAGGGTGGTACTAAATTGAATTGAGTCCCGATATCCTTCGAAAGTACCTTTTGATAACCTTTTCTCATGCAGAACAGAGAAAGGTTAGTCAGACTGAGGGCGGAAAAAGAAGTTTGACTTTTTTTTTTGTTTCATATGCTCTTGCGATGCGTACCTGATACAGAGAAAGACAAGGACTTGATTTCTATCGATGTGAAATCCATTCTATTGGAAATGCGCATGTCGCCCGATCAGTCTACTCTGCTTTAGTATGCGCTAGGGAAAAAAGCTGAGCTCCTTCTTGTTGTGCCCGATCCCCAAAGCATTGAAAAAGATAAGGGGGAACTTACCTAGTGAGAAGTCTTACCCTGGGAGTTTATACCTCTATTGGCAATCCCTCTTAAGCAGTGGTGTCCGGTCACCAAGAAATTATATTGATTCCGTTCAGCGAAAGGGAAGTTGTCCTTCTATCACGAGTTTGATACCCCCAGGGATCATCCAGGTTTTTAGCATGTTTTGTTCATACATGAGCCATAGAAGCAAGCTGCCTGCCTAAAATAAGGCTTTGTGAATAAGCAGTTCCATAAGCTCCAGTTACAATTCGCTGACCGAGTAGCTACAACTTCAAGAGGGGAATCCGCTCCAAAGTGGGCTTTTGTTTTTGCTTCCTCGAACGGGTGGAGAAAGAAAATTTTTACCCTTTCTAAAAGGAAGGGAGTTGGTTTATAACCAGACTCTGAAGTTTTCTACTTTTTTTTTAGTATTTCAAAAAAATAAGCTAGAATAGAGGGCGTGATAGTCCAATTCTACATAGTTCTGTGATCCGCCGAACGAAGTGGTTCCAACGAACCGGACCGGGAGAGAGAAAGACTTTTTTTTTTCAAGGGTGCCGGTGGGGTGGGCCCGAGCTCGGTTTGGAAGGAAGGTTTTTTTTCTTTTTGAGAAAGGGGTTCCTATACAAAATGCAAAGGATTTCTCATAGGGTAGCTGCGATAGGCTATGGAAGGAGCAGCGCGAAGAAAGAGGCACGCAAGGAAAGAAGAGAGCAATAGCATCCGCACCCGAAGAAGCAAAGAAGCTAGCCACTATCATCTTACATAAGAAAGAGGCAAAACTGTTGGGCCGAAAAAAGAGCATTTCTCTGAAAAATTCAATAGACCCAGGGTCGGATGATCCCTCTTTCTATCTAACCTCTTGGGCAGGCCTCATTTTTTATAAATTAAGTCTCGCTTGATCGTATCATCGATGGAGGATAACACATCACCCTCTGATTGGGTTTGTGTTCAGTAATCTTCCTTCGGGTGTAGGTAGTTGACTGACCTAGCCCCCAACCTTTCCATAGTGATTAACGAACTACTAAACACCAGACCTCGGGGGTAACTCCTCTTTGGTAGGGATGGCAAACAAGACAGAAAGATTCCGAGCGCCCCGAGAAGGAGGATTTTTGATAACCTCAATAAAGACCTTTATTTCAACGAGGTGATCATAGCATCGATAGCTAAAACTTAAGGAAAAGGGGATTTTGGCATAAAATTGATAAAGAGAGAGAGAGGTCTTTCTTTATAGTAAAAAATGTGGGCGTTTACAAATTTTTTTTTTTTACTTTATTTAATTTAGGGGAGAGTCATTTTTTCGTATGCTTGGCATTACTATAGTAGCACCAGTCTTCCTTCCTTTTTAGCGCACATGAAATGGAAACCCTAACAGGGACTACCCACACGTTGATCAAAACTCTTCCTTCTCTGCTTCACAATCAATTGATTGGCGCATGAACGAAGCTGTAACGGAGCATGTACGCGACGATCAAACACGGCTTTGCCAACTGCCTGTGATAGGAAAAAGAAAACTTGATCAGATAGTTTGTGCGGGGCATTTCCCACCTCGCCTTTGATCTTTCCATTGCCGTGTAGGTCATAGCTAGAAGAGCATCATTGGACCGACAGCTGACAAGCAAACCTTCCATTCTTATGTCTCTACATCGCTTCTTTCTCTCTTTCTCGCATTGACCGGACAAAGGTTTCGAATGAGCATCCCATGGGACGGACAGCCATAGCTTGAACCTTCCTTCTCGCAGTCAGCTATGTAACTCAGGCAGCAAAGGTTCGAGCAGGATGGCGGTTAGTCTTCCTCGTCTCTTTCGGGTGGGCGGCGGTAATAGCTCTGCTTTCTAAAGGCCTCTTGTCTTAGCTCCACCAGCTGGAAAAACAATTCATGTACATCAACAAAGGTCTAAAAGTGTCGTTGTAGGCACATCAGGGCTTAGGGGATGCCCAAAGCTAGCCTCACTCTCCTATCTCTTTACCTTTCTACCACGGAATGGATCAAACCTTAGCGTACGATCTGGATATCCGACAGCAGCTCCCTCGGTGGGAGCCAGAGTCGAGTGCCGGCCGCAGAGAGGTCACACCATGGAGAGTTTTCCTCTTCCGCGGGATTCTGCCTTTACTGCTCGTTCCGGAACCGTCGAGTAGATTCAATGCAGTCCGGTCAGAGGAAATGCTCGAACTGGCCAGTAAATACGAGTATCGGATTGGACGGTCGAACAATGAACAACCATTCTTGTCTTCCCCTTCTTCCTCAGGAAATTCAAAACCTTCTTGTCCGAACTATCTGTCTTTTATCCCCGAACCCCCCTCTCGCACAGAGAAACAAAAACAAGCAAAAGATGAGTATTCTACAAACAACAAAAAGACAGCTATGACTTAAAGCCTTTCGCCCTCGCTTTCCTTCATCTCATGCATCTGGGGAAGGAAGCGAAGCTGTTTAAGTAAGAGTTAGCGCCTATGGAAAAGAGATTTGAATCGCTTTGTGGCGGGATAAGCTGTGATCTTATTCCTAACTTGGGATATTAAGTAAAATAACATCACTCATTGGCAAAGCATGAATTAGCCTTCGAGTTGTGGCTTCTTGTTCATCTTTCACTATCTGACCTTTCATTTCAGGTTCTCTTCTCTTAGTCTTCCATGACCCATTCCTCTAGAAATGACTTTTTAATAACCTAATAAGAGATCGATTACGCGCATCATCGCAGAATCTATTTTCTTGGAAGGAATTAGCTAACTAGCCTAGCTGACAAGGCATGGCATGAATGGCGGGATGCTAACTCGATTCGCCCTTGCCTCTACGGGATCAACTACTACCTTATATAAAAAAATATAAAGCACCAAAGGTAAGCAGTTCCCAGTCGAAAGAGAAAATTCTTCTTAGCAGTTAAACAAGTGAATGGAATTTTTTTTCCCCCTATCGGTTGACTGGGCTTCCCCAGTGTCATCATCGACCCGCTCCTGCACCATCTCATCCTTAGTGAATAAAAAAGGGTGCTTGTGCTTCTTAAGTAGCATTTACTTACCTTCTTCATCGCATCGAAGGCTTGCATTGATAGGGAACTGTTCTATCTAATGTGGCATTATCACGTGCGGCAAGTCTTTCTGCCTCATCCCCACCCCGACCGCTCCTTCCCCCTTTGATTTTAGGATAATCGCATCAGCCTTTGAGCCAGCTCTTAATCTAATTCTCCAACTCCAATATGTGATTTGCTTGTGGAGCTCTTCTCTTTAATCAGCCGATTGATTGTCCCTTATCTTTTAGTGATCTAAGGTCCATAAGCAGTATTTGTTGTAGCTGCTTCCGAAGCAAGGACAGTCTACCTTATCTCCCGCATCTAGGAATGCCGTTTTCGCTTATTCTTTTATTGGACTTATTCCGCTTGTTGAGTGAGTAAGGTCCGATCGAGGGGCTGCTTTTGTGGTTGAGGCTTGCTTCGCTCCTCTCCTTTCAGTCGAGTGGCTATCGCTCCTTGAGTGAGTTAAGTGACTGCCCTCTCTCTTTCCGCCCTTTAGGATGTAAATGCTCTCCTACAGCTTTCCATTCGTTCTAGTTCTATGCTATCATCCTCATCTTGAACCTCACCCTTTTTCTTGAGTCTTTTAAAATGAACGAAAGAATCTTAAAAAGAAGAAAGCTAGCACTCTTTCTTTTCCAGCAAGACAGTTCATTTATCTGAGTCAATCTAGTTATCTTTTTTAAGTGAGGAAGGATAGGCAGTCCTAAGGTAAGCAGCACATTCATAGCCCGTGGATGTTCTTTCTTTCCCTGGAGATATATATATAAAGATTGGCATTGTTTCTCTTTTCCCGGCGGTTGAAGTTGGAGTTTTCGTTCAGCCAATTGCAGTTCCATTTCTTCTCCCATCCTGTGAGCATGCCAGTTCGTTGTCATTTTTTATCTTGTTATCGGGCCAAAAGCAGCAGTCTTGAAAGCAAACTAGGTATAGCCAGTTCTAGGGAAAGTGAGTTTGCAATCAAATTCAGTGAGCTAGCAAGGCAACTTTAAAGCTATCCATATAAGTCAAGGGTAGGCGGTATGCATATTCTTCCCTTATATACGAGCAGTCAAAACGAGCCAATAAGGTACTCTTTTTTTATAGTGATAAGAGCAGTACGATCTATAGGCGGTAATAGTTTTTCCCTAGGCGTGAATTTGAATAGGGCTTTAATATTATAAGGCTTTCATAGATATATATTTCCTTGTTTTTAAAGGTAACTGCTCTTCGATGTGAGAGTTATAAATCAAGCTAATTTCATGAGTAAGCCGGCTTTATCCCCATCCCGAACCCCCCGTTCGTGAAGATGCCTTTCCCTCAACACATGGAGAATCTAGCTATCCCGTAGCGATAAAAACACGGCCGTGGGTTGGGTAGATCAGAGCAAGGTCTTCCCCAGCCTGTTGTAGTACCGGTTAAGACTAGCCGGCTCGGTTTGGGATATGCGCCACCTGATGTTTGACAAAAAGACAACCTAAGTGAGTCGAGCGAACCGTTAGATGTGCACTCTAATTGGATAGATATGCTTCTCGCCCCCGAAGACGACTCTGACATGGGTCTCCCCACCCCGTTCTCCGGAGCCCCCACTAACACCATCACTTCCCGTATCGCCAAGTCAGTATATGTCCACCCGAGCCCTACATTTCAGCAGACCGTCCTGCACATTCTTCCAATCGACATGAGGACCAATCAGCCAGCACAGCGGCCTCCTCCCACATGGAAATGAAAGGAGGATCTTCCTACAATGAAGTACCTTTTGAATATAAAAAAGATGATCTGCTATCTCATGAGGGAGGGGCCAAACTGGTAAAGCAGGAAAAACGACTTTCACATCCTGCCATATCACTGCAGGGACAGGTTATGAAATATCTGGACCGTTAGAGACAGGAATAGATGAAGAAACTGATAGAAGTTGAATTCATCACCCCCCGGATTGGTTGGCGAATCGAATGTAGTACCGGTTAGCGGGGGAAATTGAGGGAACTGGGTATGCATCAATTTCGGAGATTCGAACATGGGACTTTAGTCACTTTTTATATTCCGTTCCGTCAGGGTTATAAAAAAGATCTTTATCCGTTAAGCCAAGTGGGGGGCTTTTGGATTGAGAAATCGATGTGCCGGGGTTCAAGCTTTACATCCAGATGGAAACTTCGTGTTCGTGATCAGGACCCAGCACCAACACCTGCGATGGGGGCGGGCGACAATATCACCAGTAGTAGCGCGGTTCTAGTAGCAGCATTAAATAGTGGCATAAGTAGTCGAACATGAGTAGCAGAAGTTTACCCGGAGCTACCTAAACGCATAGGCGAGAGCAGGGGTAGCAGGTGCATAAGCAAGGGTATAGCTAGTTGGAACATAAAAAGATTCCGCAGATTATACAAGTGATTCTTACTATGGCTCCGTTTACCCGGCGTAATAACCGGTGGCACTAGTAGCAGAAGCATAGGCTTTGTGGGTACCGGGCAGAGGCAAGGCCAGCTTCGGGCAACTAGGTGGTTAGGAACCAGAGCCTGCAGCAGCACCGAGCTATTAAGCACCGCTAGAAGCATAACCAGATCCTTTTTCGAGGTCAGAGCCTGACGGAACGGAATTTCACTAAGTAGTAGATTCTGTTGAATAAGCAGTTGAGTTGAGCTAGTCGATAAAATCTCATTATCGGGAACCACCACCACCCGCAGTAGTAGATCCTACAGAGCCGGTTATAGCATCACTATAAGAAGCAGTTGATTCGGTTGATTAATGTGATCTGGTCGGTTGGGCACCCAGGTTATGAAAGATCTACGCCTAGAGATATAGGACCGACATAACCAATTGATTCATTTCAACCAACAGCGTACGTAATACCCAGTAACATACCTAGTTGCCTATCCAGTGGGATATCGAGACCCAGCTGCATCTAAGCCAGGTGTGTCATATATTGATCCATACCTTTAGCATATCCAGTACCCGGTGAAGGAAGAGCCAGCCACCTGCATATCCACCAGCAGCGCTAGTGGCATTATAGGCAGCATATGTTGATCCATCGGTAGCAGGGCCAGATGCATAACCGCATCACTTCACCTTCAGGATCGAGATTGAAAGCCATAAGTAGCGAGGTTGACCGGGTAGTTTCATCAGTTGCAGAGGAAAAGACAAATCCTCCAGGTGTGTGTGGATTCAGTTCCATATCCAGCCGCTGTTCGAGAGGTTCCAGATCGAGATTTAGCAGCAGTGGTCCCAGCATGGAAAAAAAATCTTAGGTGAGAGCACGGAGAACCTAAGATTTTCTAGAATCTGTCCCCGTCATATCCATAGGCGCTTACCACCAGTTCCATTGAAAGGGCAACTTGCCTATATATCTTTCTTCATCGAAGAAGAAGGCGCTTGGTCGGAAAGAAATGGTTTGCCTCTGAAGTTCATTTCGATGAAATCGACCCCACCCCTGTTCTTAGACGGAAGCCTGGGAGTAGAAAGCTCGAAAGAGGCAGGGCCAAGCTGAGCTAAACGTAAACGTATGAATGGTTAAAAAGAAGTGGACCCAAGTTCCTGTCTTGCTCGAGAATTTGTGAATCCTTTTGATCTTTATCCTGGTGACGCTTTCTTACTAACTATTTGTTTGGGTGCTTTAGCCAGCCAGCCGCCTTACTCATCTATGAGACAGATTCAAAAGTGGGAGAATGCGGTGTCATGACTTTTTCCTTGAAAGTCATCCTCTGTTGACGAATCCATTTTGAGCCTACGATTCCCCTGAGAATGGATCCCTCATTTGGGCATGAAGGCTTTGAAAAAGGATTCAAAATAAGGCTTGAGTAGGATTTCAGAAAGGAGGATATCCTGAGCCAAGCACAAGCAGTAGTCTCAAAGAGTGATGCAGTTGGATCAAGAAGGCCGAAAGCCAGGCAGTAAAGCTCACGTTGTCGACCTCTTGTCCGTCAGTGAGTGATTCCTCGTATGTGTAAAGACGGGTAGACCGTCTCATCTCTTTCCCCAAAATGGTGGATCGAACTTCGATCATGTCACGAGAGTGGATTTGGTTGGTTCCATCGGTCATTCTGCGAACCTGACAGCTATGGAAAGCCCATTCTTATCCACTTCCGGATAAGAACAAGATAGTCCAAGCATCTGAGAAGTTCATTCTATTCCGAAATTCATACCTCTCCCGTCGAGTGGCTATCTCTCCTCTCCCGCCTTCTTCATTAAAGCGAGCTATTTTCAATTCCTTTCACTCTCCCTCTCCCGCTTATTCATTAGGTCGAGCGGCTTTGCACCTTACGGTCGAGCCCACTTAACGCGGGTTGGGTTAGGCCTCCCTTTCCGTGAACACAGAAAGAAGAGTCTCGGTGTCAAAGAAGATCGTCTGGTCCTGACCATTCTTAGGAAATTAGATCCCCCCGCGATCTTAAATAGAATAGGTGCGTTTCGGCCTATTACAAGATCAGTTCACAGAAGACAGAAGGTGGAGAGGCTTAGGGGTAATAGCACAAGGGAGGCTAGGCATGAACTAAAACTAAAAGAAGATTGCATCATGCATGGCTTCAAATCCCTTAGGGAGAAGAAGAAGGAGGCTCCAGTCTTACACTCCAATAGCCTATCTATTCTGACATTCGTACTTCTCCTGCTTTTGCGAAAGAGAAGAGCAGGGGGTGGTAGGCTTAGTAGGGCTCGAACCTACAATATCACCGTTATGAGCGGTACGTTTCAACCAATTAAACTATAAGCCCCTACGGATCTCTACATGCAATTCGCTCACTTCGGGAAGAGCGAACGGAAAGAGGAGGCCTTTGCTCTATCTGCTTCTTCCTCTCCCCAGGAATGAACAATTGGAAAAATCAAAAGATTATATATATCTTTTTTGTTTATAGATAGATATAGAATTATATATATTATTCTATAGAAAAATGAAGTTAAGCAAGCGGCCCTTTCGCGACTCAAACTGCCGGTACGCTTTCCGGCTCGCAACCGATCAAACGGGCGGAGGCTCTCTATTTGCTTGCAATGCCGGCTCTTCGCCTTTAGTTAGAAGTAGAAGTAGAGGGCGCCGTTTGCCCCACACTTCAGAAAAAGTAAAAAAGTATGGATGAAGTAAGAAAAAGTACATAAGGAATGAGAAAGAAAAACTTGGTTACGGGAACCGAAGGTTAGGCCAACTACTTTAGTATAGCTACACCTAAAAAAGTGTATTCCTACCCTTTCCCCTTTCTGTCAATGTTGCCAATTCCCAGAAGACTAATGTACCCTCGTGTATACAGTTGTCCAACTACTTTCTTCCTCCGACTTCTTTAGCCACTTCCGGCTTCCCCACTTCCGCATCTGTCGTATTCGGGAGAGCTTGCTTCGTGGCGGAGCATTTAGCAATGCTAGCAGCCTGGTGAGGGCTGGCTGTCTGGGGACATTTTAAGGTAGGGCCTGCTGGGCTTGCTTCTCATGAGATTGGGTAAGGGAATCGGAAATGGGCTCATAAACCGGGCGGGCGGGCTTTTGGGCACACGGAAAAGGGGAAGTGGATGGAGGGTGCTTCTCAGCTAGAGTTGGGGGTGGGGTCGCTATAGTGGCTAGGGTGAGTCTTCCTACACGGCTGGACGCCCGGCTCTAGACGAAGCTGAGGGGGTTACCACCACATCCTCTCCCGATAGACTCGAAGCTCTTCATAGTCAGGCGTGGTATAAAATCTTCTCTCAAAAAGAGACAGACCAGAGATGACAGAGGAAGGTATTCGGTTCAAAAAAGATACGGCAGTCAGAACAGCTTCAGTCCAAAATTGACTAAGGACAGAAGCAAGCTACAAGCATTAGCAACCGCTTTCGTTTAATCTTTTGTAAAAAAAAAAAAGAAGCAGCGAAGAAAACAAGACAGTAAGTTGTTGCGCTAACTCGCTAGCGCTAGCGCACTACGGCTTTTCAGCCTCCTGCAGTTCATTCCATTCCCTTCGCTACACTCGACTTAAACCACCTACGAACTCACCCATAAGGAAACTTGTCAAGTAGGTCTTTCGAGCCTTTCCTTTTTTTACAAATCTGGTAAGGTGGGGTATTATCCTTAAGTCTGCTTTATAAATCTTTAGTCGTCTTTCAGTACTGGCGAAGCTTTAATTGAAGACCCTTCAGTGCCGTTTCGTTTGGTCCCCTGGGTACCTTCTCCGCACTTAGCTGTAAGCATTTCAAGTAGATAAAATCATAAAAGAAGAAATGGGAAGGAGTACTTACATTATGCGCTATTATTTGAATCCGAAGGTCAATCATTCCCAGTGAAGGTATGGGGGGAAAAGGAGTACGTTAGTCAAATAGAGGGCTCTCACGGGGGCGTAGTCCACGGCTTTAGCCTTAAGCTTGGGCTGTAGTTCTTGTATTGGGCGAACCAAAGCGTTAAATAGCGCCGTTTAGTGGCGTGCAGGGGGTAGTCGTCTTGTTGTGCTGGTAGGTGCGACTATGTGAGTTGACAAGAATACACTGCGGTATGTGTGAGTAAAGATTTTCCTTAGTGATCCAAAGGAGCAAGTAGAGTTACTGCAGACTGGCTTCCCCCCATATACCCCCGCGGATGCGGATTTCCTACCATTGAAGGAAATAGATCAAACTGCTAATCCCACCCACGCCGTAAATGGATGCCCTACCTGATCCATTTCAAATCCAGCCGGAGGTCTTCGAGCCTTGTTACGAACTAAAGTTCTAAAGCAAAGCGACCCCAATCCCTCCCCAGCCCAGGTCAAAGGTCTCCCCGCTCTTTTTAGGGGGTTCGTTACGGTCAGCAAATCAGCCCCGCATCGTATCGATAGCGATTCAGATCACCTCCCCAAGCCTGCCTAACCTAATTGTGTGTGAGCAATCAATCGTGACAAGTCGACCGATCCATAATGAAAGCACCTGTAGATAGAAGCCGTTTGCCGACCGGTGGACTCATCCTCAATGCCGTTTAGGCTCCCCAGTTCAGTCGGTTGTCCGCCGCTTTTCTTTCCCATGCCGGGTATGGCCTTATGGGTAGCAGCCTCCCACAGAGATGGCTTTGTGGTCACCTTCTATTCTGCTTGTTGGAAGGTTCGTCCGGGCCCGGGTCAACCCACCCAATATCTGAGAGAGGGTAGGCTTTTGGCGGCCGCAGAGACGGCGGATAAGGCAGTGGATAACGCAGCGGATGATACGTACTTGGAAATAAGCGGATCATAGAAAAGCTTTTTCATGCCTCGACTCTCCCTCGGTTCATTCGGAAATCATGGTAGTTTTTTCATGGATATTATTGGGAACGGGAATGGGCCTGGGGTTAACAACAACGACAAAACTGCCTTCTGTCTGTTGCCATGGAATGTATAGGTAGGCATTGTTTTATGCTTGGAAAGCCCGTTCCGCGCTCTCTATCCCCTATTTTTTGAGGTCCCCATGAACTTTATCGTGTTCGCCTTCTTTCTTCCTTCCCTTCCAGACGGAAGGATCATGGGGTTCTCCCAACATACATATCCGGGGGTGCAACTGTAAGCAAGGATCGGAACGGGCGGATCCCAGGTCGAATTCCTGATCTATTCGTTTCCGCGTTAGAGGATTGAGCTTTTTGAGAGCACCGCACTGCGATTGAATGGCTGAAGATAAAAGTCTAGTTCTCTTTTCAGTTGAAAGGGGAATGGATGTCTTATTGAGAGTGATTACGGAAGAACCTTTTCATAGAGGAGAGCGATAGGCCGCTTTGAAGAGCAAGCTTTAAAATAAATGGAGAGGTCATTCATTCATAGCAGAAAGCTCACTCACTCGTATCTGAAAACGCAGGCGGGAGGCTCTCTATCCTTAGATTTATAAAATCTTTTTTTCATTCTTCAAAGCCTTCTTTCATGGAAAATAAGTTGTATTCCTCTCGCTAGCTATCCTGAGTAAGAGGGGGAGGACTTGATGTGACTACTATTATACCTCCAACCCGGAGAGACTCTACAATCATTATGAGCGGATAAACCATTCCTTTCCCTTCTATAGAGAGGTAGTTGCAGCAGGAGAAGCGGAGAAGCACCCCTAAACCCCGGAGGTGTTGATCACTCGACCCCGACCGGTCAATCTCCTGTCATTGCTATATCGTGCGCGAAGGGTTGACCATGCTCCTAATTAAGTCCATCCGGGTCTTCCATCTTTAAATTCAGGTTCTGACTCAATCGGCTGTCCTCTCCGATTGGCGAACGTCGAAAGAGAATAACGCGGAGGGGACGGCCCGTGAGGGCCTCAGGGGAGGTCCCGATTGTTTATATTATAGGGGGATTCCTGTTGCTTGGTGGTTCTGATTAGCTGAACCTCTCACCCACGAAACGACATACGGACTAAAGGTTAACGAAGACTTCGATAGTCAATCACTAGAAGCCGGCTTGAGTCCAATGCCAAGTTGAAGTGACGACAGTGGACGGTATGACAATCATCCTTTAGGTCTGTATGCCTAGGATCCCAATGGGTCGGTACGGGGCTCATGGGTTGCTCATGCTTCCCAAACGTAACGCATTTTTTAGGTCATTAGTCAACAGCTCCCTGGACAGCGAAATAGGGCGGACTTCACATTGTTTCCTGACACGCCTATCTTTGTTTGAGGGAAATCCTCTCCGCGTTCAGGCTGATGCCGCACCTTGCGCGTGTGAATGGGTGTGATATATACCTCTTTGTTTAGCACGTGACTGTGTACCCCGAAAATGGAAGCTTCATCGCTCCCGGTTCATGGTGGAATCCATTGAATGCGTTGGTCAAGCACGGGATTACGGCCGAAAAGCGGAGGTTTCCGCTAGGCGCTCAAGCATGCGAAGAAAGCCGGTCTTACCTTCTATGTTATTAGTAAAGGGCCTTTCGGCTTTACTAATAACATATCATAGGGCTTTTACCTTTACTAGTAAGAGGCAAAGATCATGAGCTTTTAGTCATCTATCTCGCTACCTACTCCTTTTGCAAAAAGGCTTTGGGGATATGATAAAACTCGATAAATAGTCCACTTCAAAGGCTGCAGGGAGGACTACGCTCTGCAGGTGGGCACCACTATTCATCATGTCAAGACGAAATTCCGGTTTGTTTTCGAAGGTGATCAAAAAGATTCGACGAAAACCGGGCATACATTCGAGAGAGAGAAGGATTAGTTCGTGTCTGGGTCAAGTGGACGGGTGACCTGAAACCTCTTCCCCCGGTAAGAGCTGTCTAACCTCTGTTGTCTTGCTATAACCTAGTCTTACTCGCTCTTACTTCCCTGCCTGTTCTCCTTTCTTTCTTTTATGAGAATACCTACCCTGCCGCCTCTGCTCTCGTTCGGGCCCCGGTAATCCCTTGCTTTTGGCTACGGTCTTTATTTACCTTTTTTAACTCCCCCCTCAAAACTACTAAAAAAGACACGGCACGACAGCAATACCACAACAGATATACTTACCGACAAGAGAGAGCGAGACTGACCTACCCAAGAGAGAGAACGCAAGAATGACTCCCCCCTATCACTTTAAGGCAAGGCCGGAAAAAAAGTTTTTCTTTCCCACGGCCTTATTTACCAAGCTCGGGACTAGAGGAGCTTTTTAGGAATTTGAGGTCTCGCTTGTAATGTAATAAGGATTGAAGTCTCATTAATATAGTAATGTCCCTAGCTTGCGCTCACTAAGGCAGGTTTGGAACCCTGTCCTATCATCTCTATCATGGACTTCGTCCTCTCGTTTCTACTTTTTTATTTTCTTATTCGGGAAATAATAAAGAATAGGAGATCCATGAACATCAATAAGAAAGATTATTCATTTCGGTCCAATCTGAAAGTCTTTTCCTTGTTGATCTATCTCTTCCAGAAGTCACTCGAGGGTGCTGATTCACTTGGTTTGCATCAGTTCCTGTTTATGAAATGAACTCCGGACGTTTGAAGATGTTGTTTCCGGGTTCCTACACCAGTACAAGCATCAGACCGATCACCCGCCATCATATCATTGGTTGAGCTGATGAACTTAACACAGAAACCAGATGGGAGTGTAGTGTCTTTCATAAATCGATGGGGAAGCCTCGCCTCAAGAGCGACATTCATGATACCTGAAGGCGATGCCGTCTGCATTGCTTTCTCCAACATCATAGGTTCCACCAAGAGTGCTATCGCCTTAGGAGACTGTCGAACCTTCCCCGAACTAGATGAACGTGCAGTCCGCATGGAAAGAGGAATCAGGGACGGAACTATAGCCCAATATACCGGAGCACCGAGGACGGAGTCGGAGAAGACAAGGATCAAGAAGAATACCGCTACCGATCAGGTCAATGCGTTACAGTCAACTACTACAGCTCAGAGACCCACGACCGCGGGTAATCGTCAGGGGAAAAATTACGAATGGAGACCTCAACAGGCAACTCAGCAGGCAAGGCCACAAGCTGCAGCAAGACCACCAGCCCCTCAACAGAATCAGAACAACGTTCAGCAAGCCGAAGCCACACAGGCACCACCAGATTACAGGGCAGTTCCTCCACCGAAGAGAGGTCTGTAAAGAGTGACATCCCAAAGTCTTAAGCAGTGGCATCCAAGCGGCGAGCAGACCTGACGAATTTTCAAACTCTTGGTCCTTCTTCGCAAACTCCAGAGTCGGATATCCATGATTTGGCTATTGATATCGTGACTCCTAACTCAGTGATCCCCTCTTGGGTACTCCTAGCTAGACCTATCATTTCCTAGAACGAAGGAGATCATCGCCTAGGAGAGCGTAGTCCGAGAAGATTAAATATCCTCACTTCTACAAAAAGCACGAAAAAAGAAAAGAACTAGCCGACCCCCTAAACTCAAGTTTTTGACTCATTCACATTGCGATTGAGAAGGTTTTCAGCTCTAAGCAAGAAGAAGCAAACGTAGGGTGGTCGTAGATCAGTGACTGCAAGGGATGTGAGTGCGCTCTGATCGTAGACCTCCTAGGCACCAAGAAAAGGATTGACTTCGCTAACCAGCCCTTATCAGCTCAACCGAAGTATCTATTATAACAGAAGTGGAAAGGGCATACCTTGAATACAGATCGAGATTCACTTATTCACTCTGGCACTGACTTAGGAAAGTACTTGCTGAAATGAAAGTACCAAGGAAAGAAGAGCTAAGAAGAGCGGGAAGATCTCTATGAAATAGAGAAGAATCGTACCTCGCTAGCCAATGAGAGGAAATAGAAGAACTTACAAGGAGGAAAAGTCAATTTCATAAAGGAATTCGTGTTTACTACTGATAGTGATAGCACCGAACTAGGCGGGGGAAGAGAACTAATTAAAGAAAGCCCTTTGAAAGCACATCTTTAGCCTGGCCCAAGTAAAGTAAGCCTAAAGAGCCCAAGCGAGATAGGCGGCGATTGAGAAGCTTTTCCACACTTGAGCGGGCAGATCAATTGGAGCCCTTGCTAGACTCCTCCTCAGACCGGAATGCAATTGGCTTAAGAAAAGCAAGCAACTGCCGACCGGGCAAGAGAACATATTTACAATTCCAGGGAAGGATGACCGAAGACCGCTTGGAAGGATTATAAGAGATGCCCATGCCCAGTAAGGACCAATTAAAACGAGATCTTATCGGGGATCGATTGAGCTCCTTACCATCAGACAAATAGGGGACATAGGTCCGTATTTTATCTATTGAAAAAGACTAATTCGTAGATCTTGTTTGATTGATAACAAGGGCAGGAAAGATTAATTAACAAGGGAATCGCGAACCGGAAGTGCTCGAAAGACGACCTCAACACAAGGAGAATGGATGACGATGAGAACAAGGTGGGATCCAAACAGAGGGAATAGAGGATTAATAACACAGTCTTAAAGCAAGTCCCAAGAACGAGGAGAAAGAAGATAGCCCAAAGCGAAAGGCCTACAACCAGAGCCAAGTAGACAGATAGCGTTGCAGGGACCAATCCACCTAAGGGGAACCAATCAGTCCCCAAGCCGGTCCAAGCGGAGCTCGGTGATTAGACGTAGGGTTTGCTCCTTTCCTCTAGCCTCACCTCCCCTATCGCTTACCGTTAACTGCTACTACAGCTCCCGTGGATGCTATTAAGAGATAACTGGCACAGATTGATTCCTTCTCAGATCCATTCATTCAGCCTTCGCTTTCCTTTCACTTGCCTTGCGAATAAGGACGGACTAGAGTGCTACTGCTAGAGGGAAGGCTGACTCTGCGCTGAATACGAGACCGAAGGCGGTGGAATCCCTAAATCACAAGGAGGGGAATTTTAGTTCTTTTCACATCTCAATGAACCTATCGTACCACGACGACCCATATGCGGTATTGAAAAGAGATTTTCCCGCTAAAGAAAAGCAGGAAATCGCATCGATACAGTCTTTGATTCTATCCTGTTGGGCATTCCCCTTTCTGGTGTTTATAGTTGACCAACTCAAACCATGAATGTGAAGTCCTGCGCTCGTAAACTCGCCCCTTCGATACCTACCTTTGTGGATGTATAGATGGATCTATAATCTGCGACAGCCAAAGCCGAGCCTTCAACCGCAGTGGACCTGCAAGACTTTCTCTCAGGATCTGGTGAATCCCTTTCCCCGAGGCAACCTGCCTAAACAGAGGACGGGTGCCATATATAGTATAGTGCGCTGGAGCCAATGAAGCCTGGTCCCCAAAAGTCACAATGCCAAGTGGGAATACGAAATAACGATAACGATTCACCCGGGGTAACTCTGTGCGAGCCTCTACTGCGTGATCTTAGCTAGTCTCTCCTATGGAAACTGAGCCAGCCAGTCTCTAAATCTGCTTGATCCTTGTTCGTAACTGCATCACAAGCTGATCGCCCTTATGGTACGATGGGGTCACCCTCGTTTCCATCTCTATACGAAAGAAAGAAGTTCACACCTACCTACAAGTGCAAAGGCTCACATAGTCTAATGATCAAAGAAGAAAAAGATTTTGGGCGTACCGCTTCCGCTAAACCAACTCTTCTCTCCTCCCCTCGCTTGGGTGGGTTTGTTCAGTTATCTCAACCACAGATCCGATCTCTCGGCACACAGATGTACCCTCCCTAGCGGAGACTGTAGAGGCTTAGCCTAGGTTCTAAAGAGTTTATCTAATAGAAGATCAATAGGCGTCGCACAATCCCGTTTCACTGTGCTCTACTATTCCGATGCTAACTTCACCGATCAGTTCATGGGCTGCTGGCTTGAGTGATGTTCTTGGCTGGTATAACCACTCTCCTCTGTCCCACTCCAGTCAATGCTGTTGTGTCAATTTGGTGATCTCAGTCTAATTCTTCTATATCGTGGGCAAATGAATTCCAACAGTCAGGCATGATTGGTCTCTCATATCCGTTTGGGCTAGTGAGTGCTTCTTTAGACCCCTTTCTTTGACATCTTGGAAGGAATATGAGATCAGACTCTTTCCCATAAGACGCTGTAAACCAAACCTGGCTATGGATCGATCATAAGAGAAGAGATGAAATAGGTGACTTTCTCTCTAAAGCCAGTAGAGCGGACAGAGCTAGCCAAGAAAGAGAAGGCTTGTAAGCCAATCGATCCAAGAGATGAAAAGTCTCCTGTTGCACTTAGTGGAGATACCCTCTTTCGAAAGGCTTTTAGCATGCCTAACCGGGCAAGCAGGGGAAAGACCGATTCAAGGACAGACTTTGACGATAGCATGAATTGATCCAGTTGATCTTGATGCCCTAAGGTGGTAGACCTTGGACAGTCTTCTAGGGATAGTTAGATTCATAAGCCTACTGAGTTGAAGTCTCATTCGAGGTCGGTCTATCTATCGTAGACAAGAAGGGGGAGATGCCCCAATCGACCCAATACAATAATAGGGTGAAGGGAGGCCCCTATCCACTAGAGATGCTCTTTTCGATTAGGCCTGTTATAAGGAAATCGCTCAAGTCTCATTTTCGACCGATCTTAAGTTAAGCTTTCCCCTTCTCTCGCTCATCCATCTAGCTTATACTGGAATGGACTAGGGTAGGGATAGATTGCCGATAAACGAAAGTGGTTTAAAGAGGGCGAGACCCCCTTCAACTCAAATCGAAAACTCTCTCCTTTAGCCTTTAGACTGTCAAGCGCTTCGAAATGCAAGCCTGAAAGCCGGTTCCCCCAATTCATCTTGAATGTTTTACCGCTCGCTGGTGGATGGACTTAAGTAAGGCGACCTCTCCCCTTATTAAATAAGAAAATATTGAATTCCCATTCCGTATTTGTTTAAATGAAATGAGAATTACCAAAGAGATTAACTGCTTCCGCCTGTCAACCCCACATCATCCTAAAAGAGATAGATTGTATGAAAAAGAGACGAATAAGTGGATAGGGAGTCTACCTAAAGTAGTGACTGACTATGATGGTCAAGATAACACTATTTTCAAATTCAAGTTTAAGGAGAAAGAATTAAAGATAACTGAGAAAGAGAATGAAATTCAAAAACTCAAATCAGTAATCAACCTATCCACCCTTGAAGAAGGACAGTGCACTCAATTAAACCAACCTACAAAGATAAAGAGAAAGAGGAAGAAAAAGAAAGTGTATAGAAAAAGTCAAGATGATGACACGTAGGGATGAAAATGCGAATGCTAGGGAAAGGGATAGCACGAACCGCTTAGTCATCCCTGAGATAGTCCGGCTTTTAGGAACGGTCACCCTATATACGTGAATATCGAATACCCAAATACGAGCATTGGCGGTAGCGCTGTACATGTTTATCGTGAAGGAAATATGTGCGCGGACTGGATGGCAAACTTCGCTCTCAACCATGTTGTAGGACTCTCTTTTTTTCCTGAGCCACCGAAAGGAATTTTCTCTCTTCTCTTGAATGACCCGGTAGGGGTATCTTTACCCAGGATGTGTATTAGTTAGTTTTGGGCCTTAAGCCCCGCATAGTAAAAAAAAAAAGTAAGTAAGCAACGCGTATTTCTTTCCTAGTCTATAGTAGATCTGCGTAGCAGAGCCCAATCTTCTACCCACAAGCTCTGACCTTACTTGTTGTACTTGATTCACCTACGTAAATAGACAACTTTTGTAAGGGCTTTATTTTCTATTAGGGAATAGTGAGATCGAAGAGAAAAACTATGCTGCTTGTTTAGTAACAAATCTCTTTCTTCATACAAATGCGTAAAAGATGTTAGCCGCACTTAAAAGCCTAGTACTCTACCGTTGAAGAGTAAGGAAAGGCGGCTATAGGCTTGGATGACTTGGATGCTGGGGACTCCGCCCGCCACCTCATGTTCCAAAGGCAAACGGTTGTTCTTCGATCGAAGCTCCCTCTTCTGACGATGGTTGGAGTTGACGTCAGTCAAAGTCACTTTTGAAGGCTCAATAATCAATTGGAAGACCTTCGCTCGATAAAGCCTATCGAAAAAGACCAAAAAAGGAGGAGGATCGCCTGATTGTACCTGATCCTTTCTTATCTGCCTATTTGAAATAGGATTTTATTGAAAGGGACCGGCTAAGCACTCGCTCCCCTAGCCTCGACCGTAGGGGGAGTGACTTTGTATGCCTTCCTCGCCTATGAGTGCTTGCCTGGCTCGCCTATGGGTGCTTGCCTGGCTCGATTAGGTTGGTGTTCTGTTTCCCTTTCTCCTTGGCGCTAGAAGCTAGAAGGGAGAGTCAGTCACTCGCTTCTGTCCTCATCTCCGTTCCACTTCGAAAGAGTTCAAGAATAAAAACCTCGGATCTATCCTCCCTTTCTCTTCATTTCAATTATCGCTCGTTTTCGTTCCTCAATTATTCATATATTAAGTGTTCTCTTTCATAGCTCAAGCTTGTTGGCAGGACCCGATCTGTTGATCGCTTGAAGGTCTGCTTCCACTTTCTATGGATAACATATTTTGGAGACTCAAATAGTATGCCGTGCTTTTGCTCCGGAGGGACTTTAGGCCTCAACATAAAAAAAAATGCCTTATCTTATAGAGTCTTTTTTCGTTCCTGACCCAATCCAACTCGGATCAGTTGGAAAATAGAATCCCACGGGTACTTTAAAAAAGGATCCCTAAAATCATACTAAGGCTAGCTTCTCGAACCGGACCAGAATCCTTTAAGCGTTTACTACGCTATGGGCAGACTTACTCTAGGTACACAGAAAAACCAAGCTAAGCCAATCTCACGTCGAAGCAGGGAAATTCTAGCCCTTGAAAGCAGCCCACTTCGGAGTCTCTCACAGGAGAAGGACTGACCTTTTATCTCATTCCTATCGAGAAGACTAAGTCAGGGCGAGCTCTTACTTAGAGAGAGTTAGTTGGGTAGGGTCAATAGCTCTAAGATCAAGAAATCCTGAATAAGGAGAGAGATTCTCCACACGAACGACCCGTCAGGTTCGAACTGACATTGGTGAATCGGACCAAGACCTATCTTACACCAAGAAGGAGTCGCTTTGGTCCTTCTTACAGAGACTATCCTTTGTATAAGTTATGATCCATCCAAGGAATGAGCTTCCCCAGAGTAAAATCCCGTGGACTACAAGGAAAAGAGAGAACCTCGCCCGGAAACAGCAGCTGATTCAATAGCAGATGGTCTTGGAAAGAACCTTTCATTCGATGCTTCTGATTCAACTCCCAGACAACCAAGGAAGTATGCGCGAAGATAGGGTTAGCCCCTGCGGCAAGCATTATCCGGGAACGATTGTCCAGGAACTGGAAGATAGTTGGCGTGACACGCCTAAATCCCCCACAATCAATTCACAAGGCTTCAGGCGAAGAGATAGCAGTTTCCGCTTTAGCGGCCCTTCGATCAAGATCAAGAGATACCTTAAATAAAATAAACTAAGTAGCTGACCTCTTACACGTTCGTGGGTATTCCAATTCATACATAATCTTCTCCGACATGAGATAGAGTGAGAGGGCCTATTCCATAGAACAAACTCAGCAAAGAAGGATCCATATTCCACCTCAGATGGTAGAAGGGGCAACTCAGCCTTGTCTTTCTCCTTGGCCTGTAGATAGCATTGAGACTTTTCTGGGATTTCCTTCGCACCTTCTAAGGCTTGCTTCTTTCAAGGCCACTCTACTGAATTCCTGACAGCAAACGAGCGGAATACTTGACCCAGGAAATGCAACGAGCACTAGCGCGCTTCGGCCTTCGAGCTTACGCTTGCTTTACGCGAGCAATGAGGATGCGCCTTACTAAGGCTTTAGGCTTGAGCTCTTGGAGTTGCTTGTTTGCTTGTTGGGAGTCTGCTCTTTCCCATGCTTGTCTTTGTTAGCGATCGAACCATCTCGAAAGGACTAGGATCCGGATCTGTCTTATTGACCGGCTTTTAGACTTTGAACTGGCAAGGACGGCCGGAGCTATGGCTACTCTCTTTCCCTGCACCAAGAACCCAGCCATGACGAATGTTTCCGGGCGAATGACGTTGCTGCGGTTGTTCGGAAGGACAAAGCGGCTCAACCAGAGAGCCAAGAATGAGGCTAAGTCGTCTCATCCGGAGTCGGGCTTCGGTAACCAGCAGCAAAGACTTCTTCGTCTCCAGCATATTATGCCGCTGGACTTGTGGTAGAATGGAAGTAGGCCGTCTTTGACATACCTTTCTTCTTGGCTCTATTAGGCTGTGGGGCCCCTATAGAACAACTTCTTTCAGATGGAGAAGATTCAGAAAATGAAAGATCAATCCAATCATTCGGTGAATAATGAGTGGGACCGGTTGGATCAAACTGCGATCCATATTGGTAAATGGTAAGCTTTCGCTTCATTTTGTTTATATATTCATCACTCTAGCACACCGCTTGCCTATTCCGACTAAGCAGCCCGGTGTGCATAAGCAAAACCAGAAGCCTAAAAGCATTCTAGTTGGAAGAGAGGAGGTAGGGGTTTTCCTTACAAATGAAATGGGAATGGGGAAACTTTTTCATTCAGCACGGTGTATAGCCTATATAAGATAAGGAGCGAAGCGCTGCTCACGTTACAGCTACTGTGTTGACCGTAACTACACTACGAGAATTTTCATTGAGCTCCCACAATCGATTCGTGAGCACAGACGATTTGATAACAGACTCTTCAAGCCTTGACTCATTCTAACGATATAGAAAGGGATCCTCGGTGTCAAACAGACGAAGAGTTCGCCGGTCGGGCTTACTTATTCTGTAGGGGGTTGCCTCTTCTTAATAGACCCTTTTTGTTTTGTAATCCCCTTATGTTTAGGAAAGGAAAGACGAATAGCTTCAAAGCTTCCTCGGGGTGATAACAGAAGAGAATCTTGGCTACTCACCTCCTAGCCTCCCTTCTTCCTAATGGACTACGAGAACCCTAGGACTTAGGACTCTTAGAAAGAAGGATTACTGGCCTACTGCTGCCTTACCACTAGCTTAACACTAGCAGCACAGGCTTACCTATTAATCACAGACCCGGGTTCGTAGTGTTCACGTGATCGAAATGCATTGGATGTCTGCCCGGGTACGAGACTCTTTCTCACCACATATTCTCCTCGGAGTTGTTTTACGATCAATTCCGAGTCTCTCTTGTAAGTTCTTCAATCGGGATCTGTAAGGCTAACTCAATTTATGCGATCACGGACTCGTATTCGACCTCGTTATTGAAGCATTCTTCTGTAAAAGCAAAGGAGTAGGGCTTTGTCCGGTGTCAGGAAGACTATGCCGATCTTCTTCGGATCGGACTGCTTTTCTCCGTTCGGGCTCATGAGGACTGGGGGTTTCATCAGATATGCTTTGATGCTGTCGAAAGGAAAGCATTCTGGCAACCCATTCAAAGAGGAGTCCTTTCCCTATTAGAGTAGAGAATGGCTGACACCTCCGGATATCAACCTTAGGATATAGGCAAGTCTCCCCTATAGGCTAGGCTTTTCCTTTCAACTGACTTACGGCTTTCGTTCCCCGATCTGGATCATGATTCTGACTTAGTCGAGGAACAACCCTCAATCAACTACCGATCGTTTTCTTTTCACTCCTATAGCTTTAGTCAGTTGTCTCTACTTTACTTAGTCAATGAGTTTTAAATGACAATATTCTCTTTCTTTTTTCTAGACGTCTTGCTTGCTGTAAGCCCAACCCTACATCTTTTAGTCCTCTTTATTAGGCGATCGAGTCGCTTTTAGTGAGCTAGCCCCTGCTTCCACTCCGCCCCAAACAAAACTAACCTTAAAAATCTACTTTATTTGCATCAATCTAGCACGGCTTTATGAAAGAATGGCACATTGAAATCAAAGAAAGACATTTGAGAAGGAAAAGCTTTGTGACAACTGAACTAAAGTAAAAAAAAATCTATCCTCTCGGCCTTTCACTGTGGAACTAAACGCATAAAATAGAAGAGATGCTCTTAATCGGTAAACTTCGGAACAGAGGGATTGAGCTGTGCTGTGAAACTGAATCTCCATCATCACCGATAGTGAATGAAGGAAAGTAAAGTTAGGCAAAGAAAAAACCAGACCAGATATGAATGAATCTGAGACAAGGTGCTCGGTTACTCGACACAAAGGTTTTGAATACTGGGCAAGAACCCGACTGAGGAAGGGAAACTCTCTTTCCTTCTTAACTTCTCTTCACCCAGAATGGGCATATACTTCACTAGATGCAACGGATTCTACGGTACCGATCTTCTCCATATGTATTTATTTCAACCCCACGGAGCGGTAAGGGGGTAAAGAATGGCTAACTCATTCCCCGGTCCCGGAGCTATAGTTGTTCTCCTCTTTACTAGTATAGCGGGTGAAAAGGGCCTCAGAAGCTCTTATTCAATTAGCTGGGAGAGGAGACTAATCCCGATATTCTTTCCTCAGATTGTTGACCGAACTAACGGGATAGGAGTGAAAGGTACTCCGCCTTTTCCCTTAGGACAGCGAAGAAAAGAAATAAGCCTTTAGCGCGTGCTAAGCCCTAGCTTTCAAAGAATATTCATTCCTGCTCTCAGTCAGTCCGTAATGCCTGCTTTTTCTCGTAAGAATCGGAACTGGCGCTTGAGCTGTAGTACGTAGTGTAGGCCTTTCCCTTGAAGATCTTCTTATACTGAGCAGGTGCATTGGCTTAAGGAGGTCTAGTGACTGTAGTCTAACCTTACCTTTTCGTACCTTGTATCCCCCTTTCTCTTTATTTCGTACTCTCGTCGGTTGATTCAAAGGTTGACGTCTTTCTTTGAATAGTATGCCCATTCGATCATGGCTCGTTCCGTGCTTATGCACTCGGGTTCACAACTCGTTCATAAACAATAAACAAGGGATTCGTTTCATTACTTTATATGTTTTCACTCACATAAGGATTCGGTCAAGCTCGTGATGATTTGCATGGAGTAATTCGTAAACCCCGCTTGTACATAAATAAGGAAAAAATCTTGATTGAAAAGGCGGATTTTTTAAGGAAAAACCTCTTGTCTCTTTCCTGACCTTCGTCAAACTTCAATTGAAATGAGTGCTGAAGATGGAGCTTAGCAGGAGATTCTTAAGTCAGTCCGAGGAGAAGACAACGGAATCTTTTTTCTGGTACAAAAGAGATGGATGAAGCGGGTCGGTACTGGTACTCTACACCAAAAAGGAAGTTTGACTAAGAACGATTGGCTTCCAGACGCAGGAAAGGTCCCTTTCTTTGGGGCTAGGTGTAGATAGCTTTGATCACGCTCTTTAGATAGAGAGAGTATGGGAAGATCTCGACCCTTTTGTCGATGCAATTGAGAACGAGTTCAAAGAGCGGGTTAGCTAATCGGTGCGGTGGTTGAAAGACTTCTTGTTTTTGATTCTTGTTGGCGAGTTCTGGCTTGACAGACCTGGATGCTGGAGACGGTGTTGGTACATTGAGCTAGTATCGGAGTAGTTCTTTCGCTATCTAGAAAGTCAAATCAAATAAATCCATAAGGCTTGGTGGGAGCCCATGGCTAAGCAGTAGAAGACTATGGATAAGTCTCCACCCCAGGTGGAGAATCGCTGTCTCCCTATTCAGCTTCCCTAGAGCCTGTTGGAGTTGCGTTATCTTCTACATGCCTGACTTCTCCCTTTGATTCTTTCATTCCTGACTCCGTGTCCGTCTAATCGAGTGAGCCAGAAAGGAAATTTTTAGATACTTTTGGGGAATACCAGTTATAACAGTAATTCACTTTAATAACGTGCTAGCGGTTCCTATAAGACTAGCAAGAGTAAGAATTACTATAACGTAGATAATCTTTATAGTCTCCCAGGGCCCCTTTTACCAGTAGTTTCTAAGGCCAGTGCGTGCTACTTTCATCGCGTGGGAGTTATGAATTTCTATTGCTAAGCGCTTTTTTAAAGCAGTGAGCAAACAAAGCAGTTTGGACAAGCGAAATCCAGTGCAGGCCCTTCAGTTCCAGTTTCCTTGCATGCCGGTCTATTCCTTCTCCTTTCGATTCAGTGGGGGAGCCCACCCCCTACGCTTACGAGCAAGTATCCGTGCCAGTCTTTCCTTCTGTACTAGGATATTACCTGTCCAATCTCGCCTTTTTTTTTTCTTGTCTGGTAAGGGGCTTAAAAGTGAGATATCTTACTCGCCCTTGTTTTCGTTTTCTAGGCATGCTCTTACATAGCCAGTTGTTGGAGTGAAAGTTCCAATAAATAAGTAATCTGAGACAAGCCAGCTCGTTTGAAAGCCTGCAGGAGAAAGAAGAGAGCTAGTCCTAAGGTCTTCACCTCCAGCCAATCCTGGAAGAATAATACAGGAAGGATCAGCACTATCAGCCAGGATAGATATTAGACAGAACAAACTTTACGAATATAGTAAGATGAAAATGAAAGGCAAGCAGGAATAAGAAGAAGACTAGCAGAGAGGGTGACGTGAGGGTGAGGCAACGAACTGGATGAGCTTTATACGAAGCTTGCTAGCCAATCTGCTCTCTCGTATTTCCTTCTCTATGTATGTGAGAAAGAGGGGAGAGCCATTCTATCTACAATAGTTCCCTTCCATATGGATCGTCGTGGCATGAACTTTGGCAATAGATTCCTAGCTAACTCCTCTTCCTATTGAAAAAAAAAAAAAAGATTTATCCAGTTTAGTTCTTTTGACGGCGAACCAACCGGTAGCGTACTTGACACTTGACTGTACCCCAAATCTTTTTTGGAAGTTTTTTTGAACAGTTCGGTAAGCGTACTTAAAGTCCTAGCTTTTGCATGTGTGAACTCTTCTCCACCGCTTCGTAGCCGGAGCAGACACGTGGAGTAAAGGGAAGTGCATGAATGCTGTATGACCGAACTCGAACTCGCGGAAGTCGATCATATTATATATATAATACGAGAATTTTTTTTTACTCATTAATCGTGAATAAAAAAACGAAAGAAAGCATACGCCTGTTCAATAGCTCTTTCCAATATCAAGCGGAACTCCTTCCATATAGTAAAGTAAACTTAACACCAACCCAATCTCGAACGGTCTTCTTTTATATATGATGAAAGCGCCTTTTATTGAGTAGAAATGGAGGAGAGCAGGAAAGATAAAAGGGTAAGTCAAAGAGAACCAACCCAAATATGACCTACTGCTGCCCCTTCACTTCTTCTTAAGTGCGAGCCGCAGATCGGGAAAGGAAGCATTCAGTGATGCCGGAGACTTTGGGCTTGGCTTGGAATGCAGAATGAATCGTTGGTTTGATTGAATGTGGAATTCTTTTCGTGTGGTGTGAATGCAGGGAAGACTGAAGGCAGGGGAACGGTGTAGAGAGAGACCATAGAGAAAGGCATTTTTGACGTCCATCTGCCATAGACGCCAGGACTTACTTGTTGCTAGAGAGATGAGCACTCTCAAAGTAGTCATCTTTGCCACGGGACTAAACGTCTCGTCGTAGTCAATCCCGTACTGCTGTGAGAAAGCACGAGCAACCAATCGCGCCCCTTCGACTGATCCATCATTTCGTCGCTTCGCCTTGTATACCCACTTGCAAGAAATTGGCTTTACTCCAGCAGGCAATGGAACAAGGTCCCATGTCTCATTCTTCTTTAGGGCGGAAATCCCCTCGCGCATTGCGTTCTTCCACTCGTCATTACCTTTTGAGTCTTCAAACGGGTTCCCAGATCTCGGACACAGAAGACTGTGAGAGCAAGACAGCGGCTGCAAAGTCGGCCTGCATATACTTCTCGGATTAGACTTCTTGATCCGAAAAGACCTTCTGAGACTTGGCTGATTTTCAGTCGTGATGTCTTCCATTGGTAGTGGTCTCTTCTCTCGACTATCTCGCAACTCTGTTCGTGAGCTACTCTCTCCACTTCTTGTAGAAGGCTTTTCCTGGCTTATGGGCTTTGGACTTTGAACCTCGCGAACACCTGTCGTCTATCAAATGGGGGTCAAAGAACTGCCAGTTCGTGAACTCTATTTTGGCGACTCTACAGGTCCCGAGTCGCTCCCGACAGAAACCTCCTGCCGCTCTGGCAACTGCGCTCGCACTCGTGTCTAAACTCTTCGAGTCTGGCAACACTACATTCTCGGTATACCACCATGATGATGCCTCATCAAAGACAACATGTGGTGAGACGTATGCTTTATTGGTGGTGGGATCAACACATCTCCACCCTTTCTTCTGCTCATTGTACCCAGTAAAGATAGACCGTATCACCTTCTTTTCCAACTTTGTCCTCAACTGGTCGGACACAAAGACGTAGCAAACGCACCCCAATACTCTGAAATGTGAAAGAGTCGGCTCTCTCTTGTACAATACCTGGTATGGCGAGAGAAAACCAAGCTTCGCTTGAGGCAATCTGTTGATGACATGGGCTTCAGTCATCATGCATTCGGCCCGGCTGCACATTCTTCGCATTCATCATGCGGTTTCGCCAAGATGTCGATTCTTCCTCTCCGCGACTCCGTTCTGCCTGCTGTGTAGTATAAGAGCAGGCAAACTGTCTGTGAATCCCGTGCTTTTCAAGTAAGCACCAACTTCTGTGATGTGTATTCCCCTCCTGAATCTTTCCTCAAACATAGTTTTTACCTCCACTAAGCTTCTGAACTCCATGAACTTTTGAAAGACTTCGGGCTTCTCTGCTAAGAAATATACCGCGCGAGTAATCATCAATAAATGATTGCATATAACGCTTACCTAAGCATGATGGTCTGCCAAAGACGTCTGCTTGAATGAGCTGGTCAACTTATCCCCAGTTCTGTACATGCGCAAAGAATGTCTGAGTCCCTCTTCCTTTCCTGAACCTGTGAGAACACTCTAAGAATATGCCAGCAAAGACCTTATTCAATACTTGAGAAATTGCATCCATCACTGTCGTTTTTATGTGGTTGAGTAAGACGGCGTAGCTTCCCAGGTTTATTGGGTTTTGGAATAAACGATCTATCTATACATGAAAAGGATAAAACCTCAAGAAAGAATACCTTAATGCCTTATCAATGGAAAGGTCTTCGAAACTATGAATCTTTCATCTCTTCTCCTCCCGCGATAAGGACGTGTCTAAGGATGCTACTTCGGGCGGGCGTGCTTCTTTCTATGGGGGCGCGCATCACTTTGGACGTGCTTTACTTTACCGGCAGATGCATGAGTCGGAACGTAATAGCTAGGCACGTCGTGGGAGGAGAATAAGCAAAATCTATTGCATAATCCAAGTAAAAGTGAACATCTCGCTAATCAAAATCATCATCACGAGCAGTAGCTGAAACTGCTAGTCGATCTACCGGATCAACTTCTGCCTACCCCGCCCGGTCAAAGATCGCCGGGAGTCTTTTTTTTTTTTTCAACGGGAGGCCAGCCTATTATTCCACCCACGTCTATCCATAAGTAGTGAGAGCGAGCTTGGGTTTCCGGCGCCTGGCTATTTCCCCCTTCCAGTCCCCCGATTGGGCCAAGCTAATGAGATCCGGGCTCCGCCCATTTGTAGTAAACGCAGCTTAAAGACTATCACTATTCCAAAACATTGATTTTTCGATGAAACAAAACCCATACTAGTTTTTCCCACCCTCCCAGGGGGGTACTTGATTGATCAGGAGAAAGGTCCACTTTTTCCCCCTTATGATATGGGGGTCGTTAGCGCTACCAGTGCATTTGTTCCTCTGCTTGTCCGCTACCCTTAATAATGCCTTCCGTCAGTATGAGTGAGCGTCTTTCCCAGCTCCCGGTCTTTCTAAACAACAACGGGTTCTAATAAATTAAGCCTTGTCATGGCTGGTTGGGGTTATAATTCATAAAGGTGGGTAGAGATGGCCGCAGTAGATTCTTCCGACCGAGTCCCAGTGGCAGAGTCTTGAGGCACGAATCCAAGGGCAAGGGAATCCGCGGCTGATCGCGATTCATCAGTCGCAATTATCCCAGCAGCTATTCATTTTAGTTCGCCAGTCAATGACTGAGCTGTGATTGCATAGGTAATAGAGCAAGCTGGAGCGGAGGCAGCAGAGACGAAGGTGAGAGCAGGGGGGGTAGGAGTAGGGCACCTAGTTACAGTTCGCCCGAAGCATCGCTAGAGGCATAGGCAGTCAGAAATCGAAATCGTGGTCGATCTTTCTCAGGCTATCGAATCAGCAAGGGTTCTAGAATAGTCAAGGCTACCCGATAAAGGATGGCTGGCATTCATCAGTACGTGGATCCGCCGTAGGGCTTGGTTCAGCCACTCGACGACCGGCACTTGCCATTGAAAAACCAATTGTAGTGCTTTATGCAGCGGCGCGATCGAAGGTCACCGGAACGCCCCGATATGATAAAGCCATTTCGGGTGCGGTAGATCAACAACCCGAATTCCCACTGGTATCATAGAATGACTTAGCTTAGGTACCATATGATTAGGTATTATTTTTAAGCCTTTATTTTCTGATTGTGCTTAAGATTCTGTTTATATTATAATAGGGATGAAATGGGTGAGATTTCGAATGAGAATATGGCTTTCATTGAGAACCAGGAGAAGGTTACAGAGAAGCATCCTATGTCTCCCGAGTGCAACCCGATGGCCCTCTTGGCTTATTGGCTAAGCCGATTTGTGATGTCAAATAATCGGGGTGTCGGGGTGACAACGTTCAGCTGGATACTTTTGTCATGGCTGCCAAGCTATCTCAGGGCATCACGCTCTCTCTAGCTCCTGCTGTCCTTGCCAATATTTACAGGGTCTGGTCTTTCTGCCATCTCTATGTCCAAGAATCCTTCCTATTCAGAAAATGCCCAGTTTCCTCGTCATTTTCTGGGGGCACTCTCCTTTTTCGGGGAGATCGCCTCCTTTATTGATATACCACAATTTTTGTAGAGTCACTCTCAATGCAGACCTTTTAAATATTTTTTTCCTCACAAAGAGTGACCCCATCCAATAGAGCTCGGACTTCCGCAATGACGTTGGTAGTTAATCCGTAAAAACGAGAGCTTGCGCTGACTCGATTGTCTTTGTGATCTCTGATGATGCACCCTCTTCAGGCTAAGATAGCCCGAGCCACAAGAAGCTCCATCAACAGTTAGCTTTTTTCGTACCCATTTCGTAATAATAACCTTTTTGATTTGGATGTGGGGCGGTGGAATTTGAAGTGCACCTAGGGTGAGTCTGTCCAGAAAAGAGCCTACATTACCTCCTTCCCTGCCTGAAAGGAGCTATGCCTACATGCCATATATTGTTTTTGTTCTTCGGAATGACTGGGCGTACTGCCTTCGGACTAATCTTCAGTAGGGGCCTTTAATATTTTAGGAAAGTGGTTTAGGGAATTGCTTTTTTTCCTCTCTGGCTTGACAAATTTCTCCCTTTTTCATGCATTTAGCCCCGGGGCTTTTTGATGCAATGAGAGTCACTTGGGTTTTGACTTTGAGTTCTTAAACCCAATCCACCTTCATGATTCTGCTCGTGAGCGTAGATTCTGTTTATAACCTTAATTGACTCGGTCAAAAAAGACTTTCTGTGACCGGTGAGATCCACTGCAAGCACTACTTAGTGACTAGGAGCGGATTTCTTCAGATGCCCAGCTTATTTCTTTCCTTTTTCGTTTCGCATTTCTCGATTGGTGTTCAGTGTACCTTAATTTTCTTGCATCCCATGCCCACTCTCTCTCCGCGGGCAAGATTAAGGCACCGTGTTGAGTAGGGAAGAAGGAGAGGGGAAAAAAGGGGGCACATAGGGATTTGTTGACTTATCCCCATCTTCGCCCAAATCTGTATATAATTCTTCAGGTTCACTTTGGCTTTGACTAAGGGAGAGCCGAAAAGAGCTACTCGCCCTTTGACACCAAGGGAAAAATATAACTAATGTATGAAAGGATAAAACCTTTCGAGCACAACCAGAGAACCATGTCGAAGGAACTCGGCAACTTTTGGTCGTCCCGAGGCAACATTCTTCTTACGGCTAGATCCAATTCTTTCAGAACCTCTAATAGTTGAATAGGTTGTTTTGTTTGCGACGAATACGCTCTTTGACACATCTATCTAATAGATGCCCAGAGGAGGATGCTAGTGAGTTGTTAAGGAACTTCTTTCTCTAAGACTGACTATTGCTATTGGTAACAGTCTTTAGGCCCTTACTCCGCTTATCTCTCTAGATGCGGCATTACCTAGGACTTTTTTAAAAAAGTCCTAGATATGCCGCATCCACCGGTAATGGCCGAGAGTACTAATCCTTAGGATTTTTCTGCCCTAACTTTTTTCGGGGAGTAGAAGATACCCACGGACATAGAATAAATAGGCCCTTCCGGTCCCTTTCTCCGAGTATGGATGGGGGTATCAGTTATGCGCACCAGACCTGTACTTGTGCTATCGAAAAGGCAATGCCCAATTCTTTCCTATGCAAAAAGGGGAGCTGTTAGGAATCTAGCTAGGGCCTGTGATCCGGTGATCCCTATAATAGTAATAGAAAGGAGGTCTTAGGAAGAATAGGGTGGACAAACTGTCTTGCGAACCTTGCTTACAGGAGTAGCAGGTCTGGGCTGCAGATGAATTACCGGTCTTGTCTGCGGTTAATCAATAGTATAAGGAAGATGGCACAGTGAATCAACAGAATGCCTTGTTGATGGCGCGGGTAAAATGAAATGAAAGCAGGATTTTGATGTCATTTAGGAAAAGAATCGGATTGCTGCCAAAACAGCGGTTTGGACCACTAAAGACCATGATCTCAACAAGGGAAAAGAAGTGGCTTCGTTTGAGGACATCCCTTCCCCCGAGGTTGCTGCTAATAATTCTGCAGGTATGGAAATCTCTACTGCCACTGCTATCACCCCTGACGTTGTTGTTCCTCAGATTGCCAGTTCTATGGTTACTATCCCTCCTTGTCCTTGGCCTGATATTGATACGTCACAGCACTCCCTCCCGAAGTCTTGTCTGCTTAATAACACCCCCCCTAAAGAATTTCTGGCACCAACTCGCCAAAACACCACCAGTAAAGCTAGTTTCACAGAAGGCATAACATAATAGGGAGAAGAGCCTATATATGATATGAGAATCAAACTCTTGAATAAGACTACTAGACTATTTGGGCGATCGCTCGCTTCGTCTCCGTCGTCTGCGAATCTATTGGTTTAATCGACATAAGGCCGTTAGGATGCGGAGTGGAACCCCTTTGCAGAGCCTTTGAATATTTCGTGCGTGATAATTAGGTTGAAAAGGGACGGGACAAGGATATACCCTAAAAAACCCTGACCGATAGACTCTTCTTGTTCTGTGTAGTTTCAGATTTAGTGACTTTGCCAAATGAACCATACCATATCTATATCTATACTAAAATGATGATATCGATACCACCCGCGCGCCTCTTGTGACTAGCTCCTCGCGTACGCTCCCGCTATGGAAATGAGTCCTTCGTTAAGCTCTCGTCATTGGTAAGTTCCCATCACTCAACCTCTTGAAGAAGATCCTCTTATTCCTAAAATTGACTTATGTGATTCGATTGGCTTGGTCTTTTACCCGGAAAAAATTTCTTTTTTATTATGCGTATGCTCCTACACCAGTTACTACAACAGCCAATAGACTTGTTTATGGATTTACTTACTTTTGTTCTTGTTCATACTACCCATTAGTGGAGCTAGGAGATTCGGTTGTTTAACCTGAGGCAATGAAATGGTTGCGATGGAAGTTTCGGCTGTTCCCTTTGCTTGTCTTCCTGGTCCCGCGGACTCGCTTTCTCTCTCGATTGAAGTTTCGGGATCAGTTGATTATGCAGGTGCGTGTGCCGGTGTTGGTTGACAGTGCCTCTTACCGCCCCTATCTCTAAAGGGGCTTATGTGACTGGTCTCGCTGACTTAACCGCTGACAGGCTTTCATTCTCATCTAGATCTCAAACAAATGCATTTTGCATTATATTGTTTTTAAGGAAGGATGATAATTGCTTTGTTTCGCCATCCTCATAGCCGGAAGCCTGATCTACTCTCTCTGGTCATTGCCTCAGTCAGCTTCGAGGTGATCTGTCTATTGAACGCCCTAAAAAAACAATGCGCGGAACTATATTTTGGAAAGAGATTTTTTTTCTTATTGACTCCCCTGTCAACTCGGCAACTACTCCTCCAGTTGATGAACAACGGTGGTTCGCGTATTCTATTTTCTAGCTTTGGCTCGCAAATCATTTGTCTCCTTTTACTAAGGCTTTCTTTCCCTGCAGGCAATGAGACTCAGTCTTCTTCTTTTTTTCCCGGGCATTGATTTCTTCCTGTATAGCATCTCTCCAGCAAGAATGATTGGAGGCTTCAGCAAATGATTCAGGTGAATGAGAAGATTGAACTGACATGAGGTAAGCTCGATCTTTTGGGGAAAACTATTCATAAGAAAAAAATCCTTCAACAGGATAATAAACTTGACTTGAGAGGATCGACGAACCTGAGAGAGGGATCCAGAATCTGAGGAAGCGACTGGAAGGGAAGCAACTGGGCTAGACTGCTGATCTTATGGAGTAGTCTGACCCTGGGAAAGAGACTGTAATCGCTGCCGAGAATAAACATGCTGTGCCGGGTGACTGGAATCCTCTGAGGTCAGCTGAACAGGCTGACAATCGGCAGAAGATGCTGAGCAAAGCTGCTGGCTTGAAGCGTGAGGCTGATCCGTAACATCAACTGCAGAAGAATGCGGTTAGAGTTGATGAACAGGAGAAGGCCGCAATACATCTCCATCATCATTCTCCCCCGGGGCTGATTAATTAGGTTAAGGAAAATATGAAGCGCCCCCATTAAAGAGAACATTCAAGGATACATCGAGTCTCTTGGATTTCACGTCATAGCGTCTATACCCGGACTGAGCATATCCAAGAAAGACACAAGTGGTTTCCTTGGGGACAATTTCTCTCTTAACTGCGCAGGAATATGAACAAAAGACGTGCATCCAAACACTCGAAAATGCCTATAGTACTGCTCCAGTAAGAAGTTCGTGAGGTGCCGCTGCAGCTTCTTCCCTCTCTCTTCCCCCAAAAAAGGATAGAGATGCCCCGTCCCTTCTTTATGCACATCCATATACATAGCCAGACACAAAGGTGTACAATCCGGTAAAAATCTGCGGTTCTTTAAGTTCATTCACTGTAGGTTCTCTTACTTGCTCTAGTGGCTGGCAAAGGCCAACCGAGAGGGGAGAACGAATGGCTCAGGAATCGACTGGTTCCGAGCAGACTCGTGGAGCTGCAGTTTGGATTATCGTAGAAAGAATAAGAGGAGCCGTCTTAGGAAATGACTTAACTTAAAAGACAGATGACGCCCCAGCTTGACTCGAGATCAAGACTCCTTACAGCTCGCACCAATAGCGGAGCGGCCGGAGATTGATTGAAAAGGCGCAGCCCTGCCGCCCCCCTAGCCGCCTACCTACTCGTGTTCGTAGCTCGATCGGAGGTCAAGACTGTGGTCCGGCGGAAAAACAGAAGTCGTCCGTATCAAGTGATACGTGAATTGCTCAGTAGTGCTTCGCCACTACCGTAGCTGGCGGAAATAGCTTAATTGGTAGAGCATAGCCTTGCCAAGGCTGAGGTTGAGGGTTCAAGTCCCTCCTTCCGCTCCCGGCTTCGTCGTTTAGTGGTAACGAGTGTGCGCCCCTTTAGAGATAGGGGTGAGCAGCAAGCAGCCCCTTGTATAGGGTTCCAAACCTATCTTCCTAATAAGAAGAAAGGGGCAAGCCAAAACCTAGTCCTAACAAGTTGCTGGCTTTTCATCAGCCCTTGCGCGCTAGCCTTTTCCCTTACTAGTAAGGGGCTGCTAGTTGTAGCGCGCATTGTACTAGTGAATAGGAAAAGCGAATTGAGATTACTAATGACGGATGGAGGTTGAGGATAGAACATGTTCGGTCCCTCGCCCTTATCTCCTTCGCCGGAGACTGCAAATGATGGGAATCCTATCGATAAAGAAGAGGTATAAGCATCGCCTCTCGATCCAATCCGTCTTCCCTGGCCTCCCCAAAACACTCTTGATACGAAAGAGACCTCCCGCCATAGAGAAGAGATCTAAAGTCTGGGTCCCCTCGATCACCCTCCCTTGAACCTGAACTGGTCGAGAGAGATGAACCCGCACCACATTTTCTAACCTTCGAACCGAAAGCCCCAACTAGAGATGGAATTCCAGAACCTAAACCACTCCGTTGAGAGCTCCGTGACTCGTTCAAGGGAAGGTCCACCAATGATTGCCATTCTCCCCCTATCTGTCTCTTGATCCCTCATTCCACTAATCCGTTGTTACTTTACTGATTCATTCAAGGCATAGACTCCCTCTTTGTCTTATTAGCGCAGGTGTTCGTCAACGATGAAAGCCGCTTAAGACTCGAAGAAAGAGGGCTAGGCCCCCGGGAGGGCTTTCAGGGACTGGGTAGGGTGGATTATAGAGCTAGGGGCTAAGGTTTGTCCATTGGGATTGGGCATGGACGAACCTCGACTGGGCCAGCATTGATGAAAAATGACAAAAGAAAAACTTCTCCCATCGCATCATTAACCGGTGTAGGATTAAAGATCAGGTC